GAAGAAGGGGGATTAATTAATTTAATGGGTTTCTTTAGATCAGATATTATGCAAACCCTTGAGTTTATATATAAAAATTCAAAAGACCCACTTTATTTATTTTAAGATCTTACACAAATTGATTTTTGAATTCATTGAAAAAAAATTAAATTTGTTTTAAAAAGTGCCTTTTTGTTTTGTTTGTCCACTATTTGTTGTGCATAAAAAAAGATTATGATAAACTTCTAAAAAAATCAAAACTAAACATAAGAATCTTTGACGAACAGAATCAAGAATAATTATTATTTCGACACAAGAAAGGGACGTATAAAATTCTTTTCTTGTGTCGAAGACTAGGAAAACAACTAACCCGTCCTAACAAAATGTGTTCCATTCTTTCTTTTCTATTCTCTGCTTCTTTTTTTGTTTAGTATCTAGTCAATTTTTTCTAGTTGAATAGAAAATAGTTGATACATTATATTCCATTTTAATATGACTGATCACACCACTCGAATTTGGAAACAAAGAAAAGGTAAATTGAAAAACTTTTATTTACAATATATATACTATCACCAGTGCTGTGTACAAGTAATTACTGACAGCTAGTATAAAAAAGAATATAAACAAGTAAACAAAAGACTTTGCATTCTTTTTTTTTATTATAGATAACCTAATTTCCAACAAGAATTTTGTCCTTTTTCCACGAGCTTGATGTTGATAAATTCACGGACCTAGAAATTCATTTCGGACAATTGAACTTTCTCAAACTGTTTCTTTTTAAGAACCAAAAAGATTTGTGCCAAAATAACAGATGCCAAGAAGAACAAAAGGCCTTGAACACGTAATGGATCTTGAAGTACTATTTCTGCATCTCCCTGACCAAATCCACCCACATTCGGATTACTTGTTAATGGTTGATCAAGTTTGATAGATTCACTTTCTGAAACAAGAAGCTCTGGTCCTGGAGGAATAATATCAACTACTTGACGCCCGTCTGATGGATCCCCTATAGTTATTTCATATCCCCCTTTTTCCTTTCGTATAATTTTAGTTACTATACCTGCTGCTGTAGCATTATAAACCGTATTATTACTCTTGCTCCCGTCCGGATAAATCTGCCCCCGCCCTCTGTTTGCACCTACATATATGGGATATTTTAAGAAGTGAGCATCTTTTTTAGTTGTAGGGTCGGGAGAAAGAATCGGAAAGGTAATTTCACTATATTTCTGACCCGGAACAGGACCTATCACAAGAATATTTTTTTTAGTAGGGCGATAACTCTGAAAAGACAGATTTCCTATCTTTTCTTTCATCTCCGGCGAAATACGATCGGGGGGGGCTAATTCAAACCCTTCAGGTAAAATAAGAACAGCCCCTACATTCAAACCACCCTTTTTCCCATTAGCAAGAACTTGTTTCACTTGGATATCATAAGGAATTCGAACAACTGCCTCAAATACAGTATCGGGAAGTACCGCTTGTGGAACCTCAATATCCACGGGCTTATTAGCTAAATGGCAATTGGCACATACAATACGCCCAGTTGCTTCTCGTGGATTTTCATAACCCTGTTGTGCAAAAATGGGATATGCATTTGAAATGTATGTCCGAGTTATTATGTATATCACGAGAGATAAGGAAATGGATCGAGTAATCTGTTCCTTTATCCAAGAAAGAGTAGTTCTAGTTTGCATGGTCCAATCATTGATCCCGAAAATTTCTACAATAAATTAGGTAGGTCGCTAGTATAGTTCCCTATCCACGATTCTGTTCTTTACTAAACTCAGTTAACTGCAATATAGGAAAATCCCCCCAGATTGATAGAACTAGTAAGTATTATTTTGAATGCGCTTTTCCGATGTTAGACAGTAATAAATATTAGAATTGGATTAAGATTACAGTGGACCATTTTTCAATCATTCATCGAATGATAAATCACTACAAGTGACGGAGATATACGATTTAAATACCGGAAAATCCAATATTTGAAAATTGTATCTATAATGACTGGAAAAGTGGAAACAAGACCAGATATAATTTGATCATTATAAGCAAACCCAAAATCCTTGTACACAAAGCTAAGCAGAAGTTCCCAACCGTGGGGTGAATGGAATCCGATACATAAATCGGTTAATAAAAGAATAGAAAAAGCTTTGAGTGTGTCACTTAAGTTATATAAGAATTCCTGAACCCAAGAGTTAAAAAGAATAAGTTCTTTATTACCCAGAAGAGAATAACCACTTAGAATAACAAAATAGGTTAGATTTGTCGAGAAGTGTAAAATCATATGAATACGATTCTCATTATGCATCTTGATCAATTGGATTGTTTCTTTTTGTATCCCTATACTCCATTTTTGAGGATGTGTCTCCGAAAATTCCTTTATCATTTCTTCCAACAAGAAAAGTTCCTTTAATTCTATGAATTTTTCTAGAATACTCTTTTCTTGAATATGATTCAAAAAAATTTCATATTTCCTAGTATTCCACCAATTTGTAATCCAAGATTCCACACTTTTTTGAAATAAAAGAGAGATCAACCAGGGTAAAAATACTATAGATGCAAGATATATAAGGGGAGTCAATTCTTTCTTTTTTGACATTTTTTTCATCTTTGAATTATTAATGAACCCACCCTATTCATCGATTCTATGTGATCTACTCTTTCGATCAAGCGTGAGTTCTATTACAAGATATGAATCCCCCCTTTTTTGTGATTCAGGGTTTAGCCTCTGATCCTACAAAGAATACATAAATAGAATAAGACCGTTGAATACATAAATAGAATAAGACCGTTTCGAATTTGAATAAGGAAATACTCATTTTTTTTTTTTCAGATATCTTAATTAGTTAACTTTGAAATCCTTTCCCCCTTACGATGGATACCCGAACGAGCGAATTAAAATTAGACAATCCCATTTCAAGACGAAATAAACCCCCTGAGCCCAAGACTAGTTGAAAAAATTATGAAAAAAAGTGTCATCATCAAAAAAAAAATGGCAAAACAAGACGGAATTCCGGTAATTTTTACTTTTTTTGGTACTGAATTAAGTTGCGCGGAGTTCCATATTACGCATAAAACTTTTTTGCGGACAAAGCAGTTTTGTTTTATGGCTGTTCTATATAATATATCTCTGATCCGGTTTGGCTACAATGAGTCCTCTTATATTATAAAAAAGAGGATTCAAAAGCTTTTTCCTTTTGATGAGAAAACATTTAGTTAGTTTATTTTTCAAAAGATTTCAATTGGTACGCGCAAGAAATAGGCCAATTCCGCAGCTTTTTGTTCAATTTCGCGTGGAGTCAAATTCTCATCAGTACGAGTCAAGGGAATGTCCCCCTGGCCGCGGATTTCCATATAAAGAACACGGCGGGCAGAAATACCCTCTTTAACTTCTATTCTTATGGACTGAATATCTTTCATAAGGAATCGGAGGAAAATGCGACGATTCTTTCCAGGAAATCCCCAACGAAAAATACACACTATTCCCCCCTTCCTATCGAATCGATCATAACCACTACCCACATTCCACGCAATTGTGCACCACAAATAGGAACTAATAAAGAGACCTGCGATACCATAGAAAGACATCACGATCCCTTGTGGAAAAAAAGAGATTTGCTGATATGGAAATAAAGCTATCAAATTCCTACCAAGATAACTGGAAGTTCCAACCAATAAAAATCCTACTGAACCTAAAAAAAGGATACAGGCCCAAGCGAAATTACTTATTTTTCGAGACCCTGTTATAAGTTCTATCCATATCTGTTCTGATCGCCAACTCATACTCGATCCAGTTGTATTTTATTGGAAGTGAAAGAATAAACAAAATAAATTTGACTTTACTCTTTTTTTATTTCCGAAGGAACTCTCATCAACTAAACTAGCCTTATTCTAATGTGAATCTTTAGGAGTCTTCGGAGGAAGCCACACCTTAGATCATATTATACTAAATAGATATCTGTGGTATGATCTAAATCTAAGTCTTGAAAAAAAAAATGGGATTTTATCCCGTCGGATCTAAAAAATCTTGTTTTTTTGAATATGAAGAAATAAAGAAGCCATTGCCATTGCCGGAAAAACTAGGCCCACTAAGGGCACAAAAATAGAGGGTAAGTTGTTGAGAGTTGTCATAGACTGGATACCTCGATTTAAGATTTGTACCTGTTATATATTGTTATAATTGTTATATAAGGTATTTTAGAATAAAATAATTCTATTTGGAATAAATTAGACTCTAATATAAGTGAATATATATATATAATAATTGAGTATCGAATAAGTGCAAAGAGGATAGAACTAACTAAATGGGCTTCGTTTTTTTAGCTTTCTACATAAACTATATGAATGATCCAACAGGGTTTATTAGTAATAATGACGATTATCGGTAAATTATAGAAGGATGCAAGACTCTATATAGAGACAATTTTTTCTATATACATAAGTATAAGGAGAGGGTGCAAATTTTTGCCTTCCCCGAAATTCGCGAAAGGCAAAAGTCGCACTCTTGTCTTGTTTGTTGATAGAGACTGGCTTTTTGATTACTAATCATTAATATGACTAAAAAGGGATATCACAAAAAATTAAGAAATTTTTGATTCTCTCTTGATTCGCTCTATAATTGGATCTTATGTCACCAAAGAAAATTTCACTTTCGTATTTTCATTTTAATTCCAATAAACTAATTAAACCTAACATTCCACTTGTTGATTTTTTGGAAAGAAAGCATGGAGTTGAAATAACTCACTCAGAACACCTTTTAAAGGATTACGTGGTACGATTGGGTCGAATAAACCCTTTTGGAATAAATATTCAGCCGCTTGTGAACCTTCCGGTACTGTCTTATTCAATGTTTGTTCAATTACTCGTTTACCCGCAAATGCAATGTAGGCATTGGGTTCAGCAATAATGATATCCCCCAACATACCAAAACTCGCTGTCACCCCACCAGTAGTGGGAGATGTAAGGATTGATACATAGAATAACTTTTTATTTAATTGATAATCATATAAAGCAGAAGA